AAAACCTGGGATGGATAAATAAAAAAAGTCCATAGATATGTCATGATATGTATAATAGTGGGGAATTATGGGACAAAAAATAAATCCACTTGGTTTCAGACTTGGTACAACCCAAGGTCATCATTCTCTTTGGTTTGCACAACCCCAAAATTATTCTGAGGGTCTACAAGAAGATCAAAAAATACGAAACTGTATCACGAATTATGTACAAAAAAACATAAAAAATTCTTCTGGTGTTGAAGGAATTGCACGTGTAGAGATTCAAAAAAGAATCGATGTGATTCAGATCATAATATATATGGGATTTCCAAAATTTCTAATAGAAGGTAAACCTAAAAGAATCGAAGAATTACAGATGACTGTACAAAAAGAATTCAATTGTGTAAACCGAAAAACCAACATTTCTATTATTAGAATTGCAAAGCCTTATGGGCAACCTAAAATTCTTGCAGAATTTATAGCCGGACAATTAAAGAATAGAGTTTCGTTTCGCAAAGCAATGAAAAAGGCTATTGAATTAACCGAACAGGCAAATACAAAAGGAATTCAAGTACAAATTTCAGGACGTCTTGACGGAAAAGAAATCGCACGCGCCGAATGGATTAGAGAAGGTAAGGTTCCTCTACAAACCATTCGAGCTAAAATTGATTATTGTTGCTATACAGTTAGAACTATTTATGGAGTATTAGGCATAAAAATTTGGATATTTGAAGACGAGGAATAGTAAATCTTTACTTAACTCGTCTTTCTATTCTATTTATTGATAGAACACAAAATGACAAACTCTGTCACTCTTTTTTTGTTCAACTAAAACAAATAAAGGAGAAATTTGAATTCTTTTAATTCTATAGGGTTGAATAAAATAAAAATTCGATTGATAATTTGATATACTTGCTATGCTTAGTGTGCGACTCGTTGGTTTTTTAGGGTAAGGATTAAAAGATCCCCATTATGAACTAATTAAGTATAGAACTAAAAACCAACCCACCGCTTCACATTAAGCGCATCTAAAAAAGTGGTCAAGATATGTGCACATATCCTTATTAGCAATTTCCATTTTTTTTACATAAACAAAATCTTTTTTGAATTGTAAAGCAAAATAAAAAATTCTGCGGATAAATGGACGAGTGAGAGAAGGATAGAAAAAGAATATCGATGATATATGATTCCAATATGTAAGGTCTGTGAGTCATCTCAAAAAAGCCAATTGTAATAAAGCATCAATACGGATTAATTTCTAATTAAAGAAATCTGTTCATAGAACAAAAAAATCAAGAGCCTTGAGCCAAGAAAGACTGAGAAGATTGACTCAAGAACATATTTCATTAGGGGCTTCATTGTAGAATTAAGACCTAACCATTAATCAAGAAGCGGTGGGAACGGCGGAACCTGTGAATACATAAGATTCTATTGAAAACAAATCTTAATTCTTTTTGAGGGCGGGATGGCGAAAGGAACCAAGAGACTCTTCGTTTATTCTAAAAAGGCATCGCTTAACCCTGGAAATGAAATAAATATTGAACAGAGTCAATATTCGCCCGCGAAAATTATTAGATTATTCGATTTCTAAATTTTAAATAATCTGATATCATAATTAAAAAAAAGGATTCGTTTATGTAAAAAAAAAATTATCTAAAATTTGAGAATAGAAATGGAACAGATAGTTCTATCTATAAAAAAAATTCTAATAGATAGATCATAAACTCGAAAAGAATCCCACGATTCCGTATATTATCATTAACTACACGTAATGTATCTTTTTTATAATCATTTCATTTTCATTCGCGAGGAGCTGGATGAGAAGAAACTCTCATGTCCAGTTCTGTAGTAGAGATGGAATTGAGAAAAAACCATCAACTATAACCCCAAAAGAACCAAATTTCGTAAACAACATAGAGGAAGAATAAAAGGAATATCTTATCGAGGTAATAATATTTGTTTCGGTAAATATGCTCTTCAGGCCCTTGAACCCGCGTGGATTACAGCTAGACAAATAGAAGCGGGACGTAGGACAATGACACGAAATGCACGCCGCGGTGGAAAAATATGGGTACGTATATTTCCCGACAAACCTGTTACCCTAAGACTTACGGAAACGCGTATGGGTTCGGGGAAAGGATCTCCCGAATATTGGGTAGCTGTCGTTAAACCGGGCAGAATACTTTATGAAATGGGCGGAGTAGCCGAAAATATAGCTAGAAAAGCTATTTCACTAGCAGCGTCAAAAATGCCTATACGAACTCAATTCATTATTTTTACAGTTTGACATAGAAACTCGGAATGAAAAAAAAAAATAACAAGTTTCTTTTTTTTTTTTGACAACCAATATTTCTTCTTTTGCCCTTTGCATTGAAATAACAGATTAAAAACACGATATGATTCAATCTCAAACCTATTTAAATGTAGCAGATAACAGCGGAGCCCGAGAATTGATGTGTATTCGAATCGTAGGGTCTAGTAATCGACGATATGCTCATATCGGTGACGTTATTATTGCTGTGATCAAAGAAGCAATACCAAACTCACCTCTAGAAAGATCAGAGGTGATCAGAGCCGTAATTGTACGTACTTGTAAAGAGCTGAAACGCGATAACGGTATGATAATACGATATGATGACAATGCCGCAGTTGTTATTGATCAAGAAAGAAATCCGAAAGGAACTCGAATTTTTGGTGCGATCGCCCGGGAATTAAGACAGTTAAATTTCACTAAAATAGTATCATTAGCACCTGAAGTATTATAAAAAAAGCAATAGACGACGAAAATCTAGTTAGAATATTTGAATGACAAAGGTTCCATTTTCATTTTAATTAGTGGATTGTGTTTCACGCATATACCTTTAAGAAAATAATTCATTCATAAAAAAAGAAAAAAAAAAGAATATGTTGATTATCTCAAAATTAGGGAGAAACTAAAAATTTCATTTATTATGGGTAAGGACACTATTGCTGACATAATAACCTCTATACGAAATGCTGACATGGATGGAAAAGGAACTGTTCGAGTAGTATCTACTATCATCACTGAAAGTCTTATTAAAAGACTTTTCCGAGAGGGTTTTATTGGAAATGTGAGGAAACATCGAGAAAGCAATCAAAATTTTTTGGTTTTAACCCTACGACATAGAAAGAATAGGAAAGGGCCTTATAGAACTAATCTAAAATTAAAACGAATCAGTCGACCTGATTTACGAATCTATTCTAACTATCAAAAAATTCCTAGAATTTTAGGCGGGATAGGAATTGTAATTCTTTCTACTTCTCGGGGTATAATGACAGACCGAGAGGCTCGACTAGAAAAAATTGGTGGAGAAATCTTGTGTTATATATGGTAATCTTTATGAATATACGAATTGTATCCGAACTCCCTTTTTTTGGTTTGAAAAAAAAAAGTAAAGAAATAGTTTCGAATCAAATTCCTCCTAGATTCCATTAGTTGATACTCTAGATTTCATTAGTTGATACTTCAAATTTAAATACAACGAAAGAAAAAAAAATTCAGGAAGGTTTTGTTTAATTCCTGAATCTCTTTCTATGGTATGTTCCAGATTGATTTAGATAATGAGAATCCGATTTTCCATTAGGTTATGCTTCAGGAAAGATCCAGGAATTTTTTTTTATACCTACAATAGAAAAACCTATAAGATAAATTTAAAATGGAAACAAGTCGTTAAAATTCGACCAAAGAACGTCTAACTTAGAAATTCCAAAACAAAGATTCGAATGTTTAGGTAGGTTTTTCAACTTCAACATTTCTTTCATAGGGATAGAATTCAAGATTTCAAAATTTGAAAAAACTAAGTTTCTTCAAAAAAAATGTATATTCAAAATAAAGGAATGAAAAATATGAAAATAAGGGCCTCTGTTCGTAAAATTTGTGAAAAATGTCGACTGATACGTAGACGAGGGCGAATTCTAGTGATTTGCTCTAACCCGAGACATAAACAAAGACAAAGATAATCTTTGTAAACGGAAGTGCTTTAGCTCTAAGGGATCTGATGTACAAATGTACAAATCAAAATATAGGATCCATTTTGACGTGAAATGGATCTATCCATAGACCTTTAACTTATATTTATGAGATGAAAAAATATGGCAAAACTTTTACCAAAAATTGGTTTACGCAAGAATGCACGTATTGGTTCACGTAAGAATACACGTAAAATACCAAAAGGTATTATTCATGTTCAAGCTAGTTTCAACAATACTATTGTGACCGTTACAGATGTACGAGGTCGAGTAATCTCTTGGTCCTCTGCTGGCACTTGTGGATTCAGGGGCACAAGAAGAGGGACACCCTTTGCTGCTCAAACCGCAGCAGGAAATGCTATTCGGACAGTAGTGGATCAAGGTATGCAACGAGCAGAAGTCATGATAAAGGGTCCTGGTCTTGGAAGAGATGCGGCATTAAGAGCTATTCGGAGAAGTGGTATATTATTAAGTTTCGTCCGGGATGTAACCCCTATACCACATAATGGGTGCAGGCCCCCTAAAAAAAGACGGGTGTAAAAATAAACATTGAAGAGATTTCAAGAGAAATAAAAAATTCAATGATTTTAAATATTATTATTATGGTTCGAGAGAAAGTAACAATATCTACTCGGACACTACAGTGGAAGTGTGTTGAATCAAGAACAGATAGTAAGCGTCTTTATTATGGACGCTTTATTATGTCTCCACTTATAAAAGGTCAAGCCGATACAATAGGCATTGCAATGCGAAGAGCTTTACTTGGAGAAATAGAAGGAACATGTATCACGCGTGCAAAATTTGAGAAAATACCACACGAATTTTCTACTATAGCCGGTATTCAAGAATCCGTACATGAAATTTTAATGAATTTGAAAGAAATTGTATTAAGAAGCAATTTGTATGGAACTCATGACGCGTCTATTTGTGTCAAGGGTCCTGGATATGTAACTGCTCAAAACATAATCTTACCACCTTCTGTGGAACTCATTGATAATACACAGCATATCGCTAGCCTAACGGAACCCGTTGATTTGTGTATTGGATTACAAATCGAGAGGAACCGCGGCTACAGTATAAAACTGACAAATAACTTTGAAGATGGAAGTTATCCTATAGATGCTGTATTCATGCCTGTTCGAAACGTGAATCATAGTGTTCATTCTTATGGAAATTGGAATGAAAAGCAAGAGATCCTTTTTCTCGAAATATGGACAAATGGAAGTTTAACTCCCAAAGAAGCACTTCATCAAGCCTCCCGGAATTTGATTGATTTATTTATTCCTTTTCTACATGCAGAAGAAAAAGACTTAGATTTAGAAGAAAAAGACTTAGATTTAGAAAAAAATCGACACAAGGTAACTTTACCCCTTTTTACTTTTCACGATAGATTGGCTAAACTAAGAAAAAATAAAAAAGAAATACCATTGAAATCTATTTTTATTGACCAATTAGAACTGACTCCTAAGATCTATAATTGTCTCAAAAGGTCCAATATACATACATTATCGGACCTTTTAAATAACAGTCAAGAATACCTTATGAAAATTGAGCACTTTCGCATAGAAGATGTAAAACGTATATTGGGTATTCTAGAAATAGAAAAGCATTTCGTAATTGATTTCCCAAAGAATAAATTAGAAATCCATTGAATTTTTTTTATTCTCATCTTCTTTATCTTTAGAAAAAAAAGATAAAAAATTTTTTGAATATTTAACACAATCCATATATTTGCGAAATAGATCAAAAATGGAATTGAATAGATGTTATCTAGGGAGAATTCACTTTGAAGCGACTATTCCCTAGATACACACGTCGTAATATTTTATTTTACAATTGAATCAATTTGAAAAAGACCTAAAGTTAAGGATTTATCAATAGGTAATGTTGCTCCAATACCTAACCAAAGGGCCACTACGGTACCAATCAAAAAGACAGTTGTCGCAACTGGACGACGAAATGGATTTTGGAATTTATTAACATTTTCTAAAAAGGGCACTGTTAATAATCCCGCGGGTACTGAAACCATTAAAAGAACACCTAATAATTTATTGGGTACCGTACGAAGTATTTGAAATACAGGAAAGAAATACCATTCGGGCAATATTTCCAAAGGAGTTGCAAATGGATCCGCAGGTTCACCAATCATTGATGGTTCTAGAACCGCTAATCCAACATTACATGCAATAGTACCTAGAATTACTACTGGAAAAATATATAAAAGATCGTTCGGCCATGCGGGTTCTCCATAATAATTATGACCCATTCCTTTAGCCAATTTAGCTCTTAATACAGGATCATTTAAGTCAGGTTTTTTTGTTATTGGGATAGGTGAATTCTTATGGATCCATCCTCCGAAGGAACCGGACATGATAATTTTTTATCATCCGGCTCGAGCAAGAATCAAACGAACCAAACGGATCCATATAAAAAATCTATATGCTTAGATGTTATTTAGATGTTATAAAATTTATATGTTATCCATATCTACAGATATATGAAAGATTTTATGGAATAAAAAATGGACTGGATTCTTTTTTTCAGAGTTGCAATATTCCATTGCTAAGGAGTTTGGTTCTTAGAGGGAAATGCTCAATACCCAAGTAGGCAGTAGGCCTAGAAAAGGAATCATAACCAAGTGCTTTTTGGGTCGTCTCAAACCTTTAGATTAGTCCTTATCTCCAAAAAAAATGGAGACTTTTTACATCCAAAAGATTGAATTGTTACTAATATAGTTTAGCCTCCACCTTTCTTTAGATCCCTTGTTTCGCTCCGATAGTATCCTAAATTGGGTCGATGCAGAGGAAATGACTGCATTTCCATACTATTTAGTAAGTATTAAATAAATGAAATAGACAAAACGAAAAATAGAAAAAAAAAATAAGGATTCTATCATATCACTTATTTACAGGTATTGGGTTTTACGGAGCCGGGTCATGCACGGAATGATTAGGTCTAATCATAGAAAAGATTCTCTTGAAGTAAACCCGCCTATCCTCTGTATGGGACTTAAACAGTGATTGAAACAAAGACACATTTGCTTGTAAATTCCAATGTGGCGGATAAAAGCGTATATCCGCACGGCCAAATCAATAATCCAAGCCACACACTCCCATAATCCATTTTTCTCTTCGGAAAATTCACTTCAACTATTCATGCCAAATAAAGAATACAATTTTGGGTGTTGAAGGAAATTATCCAAATACATGTCTTATTTTTTTTTTTCAATAATCCATATTTGTAGCAATGAAATACTATTCTTTCTCCCCCAATCAATGATTGATTCCAAATATCTACGATCTATATTCTCTATAAAGGACCCGAAATACCTTGCTTACGTATCATTAAAAAGTGCATTAACATAAATACGGCAGTAAGAAGAGGTAATACAAAAGTATGTAAACTATAAAAACGAGTCAAAGTGGATTGTCCTACACTAGCACTTCCACGTAATAACTCCACTAACGGCGATCCTATTACAGGAATAGCTTCCGGCACACCTGTTACAATTTTGACCGCCCAATAACCTAT